ACGAGAACTCAAGGGTCCGAAGGGAGGTACTTTAATAACTACTTAAATAGATTACCGGAACAAAGAAGGAAGCAAGGGTCCGAAGGGAGAGAGTTGCCACTCCCGATGACGAGATTCGAGAAAAGCAGGAATGGGCAGATCAGGCCCAAAAGAAAGCAAATTCTTGCATTTTTCATTTATCACTAGGGACTGAACAAGCTTTATTGAAAGAAAATCAACGCGCTAAACGCCCACAGGTTTGTGAATGGACCAGGAAGAGATGGAAGATGGGCGATAATTACACAGGATGGAAAGAAGGAAGTAGACCGGAAAGAAGAAAGCCAAAGCCCAGCAGGTTGGTCTACAATCATAGTTGTATGGTCGTAGATCAGAGCTTAGCGCTTGTGTTCAGGGGAAAGACCGATACAGATAAGGATAACCGGGGACCTGTCCTCCTAACAGCCTATCCATAAAAGTAAATAACCTGCGGACAAGAATAAAGAACTGAGGTCCAACTATTTCTTTGTTGCGTCCTGTCCTCTCGACCGCTATTGAACTACTAGCTACTCAAAGGCACAGACAGATAAGGGATGTATGATTCCCGAACCTTAACAAAAAGGATTGAGCTCCGGGGCTAGACTAGTTTCAGTCTTTGGTTGCTGACTTGATGGGATGGGAGTCCTTCGAGGATTCACCTCTGAAACTCGAAAGAGGGTCCTACCCGCAACAACAACAAGAATCGATAGAACCGTAACTTCTAACTTCATACCTGAGCCAATTAGCTGTTGCCGACCGTGCTTCACTCCACCTCGCTTTCGACCTCAGCTCCTATGCTTGCTGCCTACCCTTAAACCATAAACAGAATACCAGTTTCCGACCGGACAGGAGAAAGAACTAGAGTTAACTTCTTTGTTGGACCGACAGACCGATCAAGACCAGTTGCGAGCAATAGTGTCTTACACTTTCCCAAAGACCCATACACGAGCGATTCGCCATAGCACAAGCGCTATCCATATTTTTGTTAGTCATCGTTGGTTTTTTTCCATCACTGATCTACGACCATCCTTAGCACAAGCGATAATCATTTAATTCGCTGACAGACCACCATAACAAAGTACAGGTGCGTCTCCCGAGAAAGAAATTGACCGTCTAAATTGAGTTGCTCTAATATGCTGACTACCTTTTCTTCGAATATATCAAATGTCATTCCAATCATACTTTCTGAAGTGGGGAAAGAGATCAAAACTTCATGTATATACCTAGTATAGTCTAAGTCTGGAAATACACGTTGAAACTCCTTATCGAAGTCGATTAAGGCATAATTAAGTAGGACTTCAGTCAAAAATCCCGATAAAGGTATATTCATATTCATAAATTGAACTATTTCTCTATCATCATCATAAATAGTTATATTCACAAATTGAGCTATTAACTTCATAATATGTTTATCTAAGACTAGATCAGAAAGCTTACGCAAAAGACTCTCTCGATCTATCGTCATAAGTGATTTAGATAGGTCCAATTTAAAAAGCCTCAAGACATTACCTCGCCAATATACCATGATAATCTTTCACTCTGCTTTTGAAGCCTAAGGAATTCTCCATGAGAAGGTTTTCACTAACAATATATGTATTTAACATAAGTCCTAGACCCATTAGCACAAGATCATCTTCAGGTATAGCTTTGATATATAAATAGATATTAGGGGCATCTTTAATTCGAATTCTATGTCTGAACACATTCTTATCTATATCGCCTTCATTGGTGAAGATGAAAAGTTTCAATGGTGATAGGATGTATCTACCTTCAATGATCTTTTTCTGAATAGAAATAACATTCAACGTAGTGGATCGATGTAATTGAGAAGGAACGTAGATCATAGTTGTAGAGTAAAAAGCTTATGGACAAAAAATGAGGATTCCGGCGGCTTTTTCCACTTATGATCAGTGTTCACAAGAGCGAGACGGTTCCACGTCTTACAATGTTCAAGCAGCATTCTTGTCGGAAGGATTTTTTAGCCCAAAAGAAAAGGCTTAAGAGACATGATAAAGAAGGCGGCGAAGGTATGGAGGAAAATCTGGGAAGAGAACAAGGAGATCTCTGAAAAGGGGAAGGCAAGGAAGTAGTAGAAATGTTGAAGAGGAGAGAACCCGCTCTTGGACTTAAGACTATGCGCGTCGCGTGCTCGATCTAGCAATCTTGGACAATTGTTTTGATGAACTGTCACTAAACTAAAAAAAGAAAGAAGAGAAAGAACTGGTCTCTCGAGCCTACATAACTGGCTGCTTGCTTACCAAGCCATCCCGGCAAGCTCCTCCAGTTCGATTATTATTCTTGACTTGACTTATTATTATAAAAACTACTCACTATCCAAATGAAAGACGATCGATTATCTACCCAAGAAGATAGAGAGTCCCACATACGAGAAAAGGTCACAAATAGAGTTGAACCAAGTAACATTGCAAAGGCATAATGATAGTAGGGTCGGGATATCCCCGCCCTCCGAACCGGACGTGAAGGT